AGAATCCATTGGACTAAAAGAAATCAGTAAAAAGGTTCCTCGATGGGTATACAAATTGACCGACGACTTGAAAGAACAAGAGAGAGAAACAGAAGAAGAGTCGACAGAGGATCGTGGCATTCGCTCACGAAAAGCCAAACGCGTAGTAATTTTTACTGATAACGAACAGAATACTAATACTAATACTGTTCCCAAGAATATCAGTAATCGTAATCCAGCAGCAGAAGTAGCTTTGATACGTTATTCACAACAATCTGATTTTCGTCGCGATTTAATCAAAGGATCTATGCGTACTCAAAGACGTAAAACAGTTACTTGGGAACTGTTTCAATCAAATGTACATTCACCCCTTTTTTTGGACAGAATAGACAAAAAACCCCCTTTTTTTCTTTTGATATCTCCGGAACCGGAATGGTGAATTCCTTTTTTAGGAATTTAATGGGAAAGGGTGTAGAATTCAAAACTTCAGATTCTGAGGAAGAAGAGGCAAGAGAAAAAGATAAAAAAACGACAGAAAAAAAGGAGGAGAATGAGCGTATAGCAATAGCGGAAACCTGGGATACTATTCTATTTGCTCAAGCAATAAGAGGTTCGATGTTAGTAACCCAATCAATTCTTAGAAAATATATCGTATTGCCCTCATTGATAATAGCAAAAAATATTGGCCGTATGTTATTATTTCAATTCCCCGAGTGGTACGAAGATTTGAAAGCGTGGAATAGAGAAATGCACATTAAATGCACTTATAATGGTGTTCAATTATCAGAAAAAGAATTTCCGAAAAATTGGTTAATCGACGGTATTCAGATAAAGATCCTATTTCCTTTCCGTCTGAAACCTTGGCACAAATCGAAACTACAATCCCATCATAGAGAACCGATAAAAAAGAAAGGAAAAAAGAAAATTTTTGTTTTTTAACAGTTTGGGGAATGGAAGCTGACCAGCCTTTTGGTTCTCCCCGAAAACAACCTTCCTTTTTTGAACCCATTTGGAAAGAATTTGAAAAAAACTTAGAAAAGTGAAAAAGAAATGTTTTCTAGCTCTAAAGATTTTAAAAGAAAGAACAAAATGGTTTCTAAAGGTCTCAAAAGAAAAAACAAGATGGGTTATCCAAACGATTCGATTTATAAAAAGAATAATGAAAGAGCTTTCAAAAAAGAATCCAATTCTGTTATTTGGATTGAGAGAAGTATATGAATCGAGTCAAAATAAAAATGAAAATGGAAAAAATTTGATAATAAGTAATCAAATTATTCAGGAATCTTCCATTCGAATTAGATCCATGGATTGGAAAACTTACTCACTGACAGAAAAAAAATAACAGATCTGTCTGATAGGACAAATACAATTAGAAATCAAATCGAAAAAATTACAAAAGACAGGAAAAAGATCTTACTAACTCTAGATATAAACATTAGTCCTAACAAGACTAATTTGGATGATATAAAATTCGAATCTCCAAAAGATATTTGGCAGATATTAAAAAGAAGAAGTGCCCGATTCATACGTAAATGGCACTTTTTTATGCAATTTTTTATTATTATTGAAAAATCCTACATGGATACCCTTTTATATATCATAAATATTACAAGGATCCATGTACAACTTTTACTTGAATCAAAAAAGATTATTGATAAATACAATTACAATGATGTAACAAATCAAGAAGGAATTGATGAAACAAATCAAAATACAATTCATTTTATTTCGACTATTAAAAATAAAAAAGTCGCTTTCTAATATTAGAAATATTAGCAATAAGAATTCACAGACCCTATCCTCTTTGTCACAGGCATATGTATTTTACAAATTATCACAAACCCAAGTCATTAACAAGTATCACTTGAAATCTTTACTTCAATATCAAGGAACATCCCTTTTTCTAAAATCTATAATAAGGGATTGCTTTGGAACACAAGAAATGTTTCATTCCGAATTAAGGCATAAGAAACTTCACAAATTCGGAGTGAATGATTGGAAAAACTGGTTAAGAGGTCATTATCACTATCAACACGATTTATCTCAGACTAGCTGGTCTAAATTAGTACCGCAAAAATGGCGAAATAGAGTCAATCAAAGTTGTCTGGTTCAAAATAAGGACTCAACCTATTTTGATTCATATGAAAAAGACCAATTAATTCATTACCAGAATTACCAGAAAAAAAATGATTATGTATTGGATTTATTACCGAGTCAAAAAGAAAAATTCAAAAAAAACAACGGATATGATCTTTTATCACATAAATATATGAATTATGCGGATAATAAGGACTCGTATCTTTATGGATCAACAAAGGAAAGGAGGTCCGAGGGATTCCTTATAATTACAACACATATAATCCCGAATTTTTGTATGTGCCAGAAGGTGTAGCTCTTAGTGATTACCTAAGGGAGGATTCTGTTATTGAGACAGATAAAAATACAGATAGAAAATATTTTAATTGGAGAATTCTTAATTTTTGTCTTAGAAAAAAAGTGATATTGAGGGCTGGAATGGTATGAATACCGAGGCCAACATTAATAAAAATACTAAGAGTGGGGCTAATTATTATCAAATAATTGACAAGATGGATAAGAAAGATCTTGTTTATCTTGCGAGTCATAAACAAATCAATCCATCAAATCAAAGACAAAGCCCTTTTGACTGGATGGGAATGAATGAAAAAATATTCAATTGTCACATATCCAATCTGCAACTTTGGTTTTTCCCAGGATTTGTGTTACTTTATGATGCATATAAGATTCAACCGTGGATCATACCAATCAATTTACTTCTTTTTAATTTTTATGGAAATGCAAATGTTAGTGAAAAGAAAAATATCAACAGAACGAAAAAACAGGATCTTCATATATCATCGAATCAAAAAGAATCTCTTGAATTAGAGAATAGAAATCAAAAAGAAAAACAGCAGCTGGTCCAAAGCCAAGAAGATCGGGGATCAGACACACAAAACCAAGGGAATCTTGCATCAGATATATCAAACCAACAAAAAGATGTTAAAGAAGATTATGAGGGATCAGACACTAGAAAGAAAAAACAATCTAAGAGAAATACGGCAGCAGAACTAGATTTATTCCTGAAAAGATATTTTCTTTTTCAATTGAGGTGGGATGATCCTTTGAATCCAAGAATAATCAATAATATCAAGGTATATTGTCTCCTGCTTAGACTGATAAATCCAAAAGAGATTGCTATATCCTCTATTCAAAGAGAAGAAATAAGTCTGGATGTAATGCTGATTCAGAAGGATCTAACTCTTAAAAACTTGATAACAAAAGGAATCTTGATTATTGAGCCGGTTCGTTTGTCTATAAAATGGGATGGACAATTTATTATGTATCAAACTATCGTTATTTCACTAGTACATAAGAGTAAGCACCAAACTCAAACTAATAGAAAATGCCGAGAAAAAAGAAATGTTGATAAGAATGGTTTTAATGAATCCATTTCACTATATGAAAGGGTGATTGGGAATCGAGACGAAAATCATTATGATTTGCTTGTTCTTGAGAATATTTCATCTCCTAGACGTCGTAGAGAATTGAGAATTCGAATTTGTTTCAATTCGGAAAAAGTGAATGTTGTGCTTAAAAATCTAGTATTTCGCACTGGGAACAATGAAAGGAATTGCGATAAATTTTTGGATGAAAGCAAGCATCTTGATATAGATAATACATTCCGTAAGTTCAAATTCTTTCTTTGGCCAAATTATCGATTAGAAGATTTAGCTTGTATGAATCGCTATTGGTTTGATACCAATAACGGTAGTCGTTTCAGTATGTCAAGGCTACATATGTATCCGCGATTGAAAATTAGTTGATGGTACATTGCCCATGGATCACGTGCCAGATCTGATATGGTATCTAATGGCAAACAAATGTACACACGCCTTTCTTTGTGTTATATTACATTCCGGTACATGATACTGATTCAGTAACCTATCTTATCAATTAATAGATCTAGAAATGACTGGGCAAAATCAAGTTAAGTTTCAATTTTTCTCTTTTGTAGGAACAGAACTGTACTATTTTTTGTCTTTTTGTATCCACATCCAAAGCCAATTGCAAATGGGATTGATTATTGATCAATTCAATAATTTGAAAAGAAAGCAGTAAAAGTAAATATAAAGCAAAAGTAGTAAGTCTAAGTATATGAATAAATACATACTTTGGGGTATACAAAATTAAAAAGGCCGACATTATATTATTCTTACTGATCGGTAAAATCCATATTTTTCAAAAAAAAGATAAAAGGGAGAAGAATTCTTTTTTATGGTAAAAAATTCATTCATCTCAGTTATTTCGCAAGAAGAAAAAGAAGAAAATAAGGGTTCTATTGAATTTCAAGTATTCAGTTTCACTAATAAAATACGGAGACTTACTGCACATTTGGAAGTGCACAGAAAAGACTATTTATCTCAGAGAGGTCTACGGAAAATTCTGGGAAAACGTCAACGGCTGCTGGCTTATTTGTCAAAGAAAAATAAAGTACGTTATAAAGAATTAATTGGTCAGTTGGATATTCGAAAGCCCAAAACTCGTTAAGCTAATTTGAATATTGAATCTTTTTGAATTATTTGATTTATTCGATTTGAAATAAACTTGGATGAACTTCATGTCGTTTTCAGCAATTCATGTAATAATGAATCGGGGAAAAAAATATGCCTGTACCTGCTACAAGAAAAGACCTCATGATAGTCAATATGGGTCCGCATCACCCATCAATGCATGGCGTTCTTCGACTCATCGTTACTCTAGACGGTGAAGATGTTATTGACTGTGAACCCATATTAGGTTATTTACACAGAGGAATGGAAAAAATTGCGGAAAATCGAACAATTATACAATATTTGCCTTATGTAACACGTTGGGATTATTTAGCTACTATGTTTACAGAGGCAATAACGGTAAATGGACCAGAACTCTTGGGGAATATTCAAGTACCTAAAAGAGCCAGCTATATTAGAGTAATTATGCTGGAACTGAGCCGTATAGCTTCTCATTTGTTATGGCTTGGCCCATTTATGGCGGATATTGGTGCGCAGACTCCCTTCTTCTATATTTTCAGAGAGAGAGAATTGATATATGATCTATTCGAAGCTGCCACAGGTATGCGAATGATGCATAATTATTTCCGTATCGGAGGAGTAGCTGCTGATCTACCTTATGGCTGGATAGATAAATGTTTCGATTTCTGCGATTATTTTTTAACAGGGGTTACTGAATATCAAAAGCTTATTACGCGGAATCCTATTTTTTTGGAACGAGTTGAAGGAGTGGGCATTATTGGTGGGGAGGAAGCAATAAATTGGGGTTTATCGGGACCAATGTTACGAGCTTCTGGAATTCAATGGGATCTTCGTAAGGTTGATAATTATGAGTGTTACGACGAATTTGATTGGGAAGTACAATGGCAAAAAGAGGGAGATTCATTAGCTCGTTATTTAGTCCGAATCAGTGAAATGACAGAATCCATAAAAATAATTCAACAAGCTCTGGAAGGAATTCCGGGGGGACCCTATGAGAATTTAGAAGTCCGCCGCTTGGATAGAGCAAAGGATTCCGAATGGAATGATTTTGAGTATCGATTCATTAGTAAAAAGCCTTCACCCACTTTTGAATTGTCGAAACAAGAACTTTATGTGAGAGTGGAAGCCCCAAAAGGGGAATTGGGGATTTTTCTGATAGGAGATCAGAGTGTTTTTCCATGGAGATGGAAAATTCGTCCGCCGGGATTTATCAATTTGCAAATTCTTCCTCAGCTAGTTAAAAGAATGAAATTGGCTGATATTATGACGATACTAGGTAGTATAGATATCATTATGGGAGAAGTTGATCGGTGAAATGATAATAGATACGACAGAAGTACAAGCTATCAATTCTTTTTTAAGATTGGAATCCTTAAAAGAGGTTTATGGGCTCATATGGTTGCTTGTCCCTATTTTTACTCCCGTATTGGCAATCATAATAGGGGTACTAGTAATTGTGTGGTTAGAAAGGCAAATATCCGCAGGGGTACAACAACGTATTGGCCCCGAATACGCGGGCCCTTTGGGAATTCTTCAAGCTCTAGCAGATGGGACTAAACTACTTTTCAAAGAGGATCTTCTCCCATCTAGAGGAGATATTCGTTTATTCAGTATCGGACCATCGATAGCGGTCATATCCATTTTAATAAGTTATTCAGTAATTCCTTTTGGCTATCGCGTTGTTCTAGACGATCTCAGTATCGGTGTTTTTTTATGGATTGCCATTTCAAGTATTGCTCCTATTGGACTTCTTATGTCAGGATATGGATCGAATAATAAATATTCCTTTTTAGGTGGTCTCCGAGCTGCTGCTCAATCGATTAGTTATGAAATACCATTAACTCCATGTGTGTTATCAATATCTCTACGTGCGATTCGTTAGGACATACACTCTTTTGACATATTTTTTTATTTATTTCTAGGAAATAAGTTGAATGTAGTGAATAAATATCTTTATTTTTTTTATCATTCGGAATGATGAACTAAACCAGATAGTTATATGAGTGAAATAAAACAGCTTATAAATTGGCAGTAAGCAGTAAAAAGATTGAGTCTCATTCCCTAGGTACAAGAGTTAAGCGGAAGTAAAAACAGTAGAAACTGTTTACCCAAAGATTGGTTGATTAGTCATCATAGTTTGAAGCGGGTACAAAAGATCGACTGTATGGAATTTTTACTATTGTATTGTCTGGATTACCATACCGGGGATCGATCAAAAATGAGTGGACGATTAGGAACACCAAGTTACACAAAGGATTAGTAATGTATAAAAGGAATCCTAATGGGGCTTTAAGTTGGTAGAAATGATTAAGTAGTACTTCCCCATGATCCCGATCCCGAGTATGCTCCTATCCACTGATTAAAGAAATTACTATCAGGAACGAAGTAATCCTTTATTTATACTAAAATCTTATTTATGACCTTTATTTATATTTATTTATTATTTATTTTATTTATTATTTATATTAATTAAATATAAAGAAAATAAAATTTGTTATTTATTTCTTTTCTCTATGCATATTAATACCGGAATAGAATAAGAATTCTATCATGATTCATAAAATAATACTAATATATTATAATGTCGAGTTCTTTTGATTAAAAAAGAGATATGAGTCGAAATCCATTGATACAACGAGTATTTTATTGAATTGAAGAATTAAGTTATTACTGAACAAAAATAAATAAAAATTATGAAGGATGAGATCAATTCGGAAGCACTTTTTGTTATTATAGTATAGCAGACAGAATTGCATTGGTCTAATTTGGGACTCTTCGATATATCTTTACTCTATCTATCCTACAAACATAGCGAGATAATCGCTAATCAGCCCTTAGATTTATTTGTGGCCATCGAGGAGCCGTATGAAGCTGAAGTCTCATGTACGGTTCTGCAATAGCGATGAGAACAGTGATGTTATCACCGACTATAATTATCTAACAGTTCAAGTACGGTTGATATAGTGGAGGCGCAGTCAAAATATGGTTTTTGGGGGTGGAATCTGTGGCGTCAACCTATAGGGTTTACGGTTTTTCTAATTGCTTCCCTAGCGGAATGTGAGAGATTGCCTTTTGATTTACCAGAAGCAGAGGAAGAATTAGTAGCGGGTTATCAAACCGAATATTCAGGTATCAAATTTGGTTTATTTTATGTTGCTTCCTATCTCAATCTACTAGTTTCTTCATTATTTGTAACGGTTCTTTACTTGGGCGGTTGGAATCTTTCTCTTCCATACATATTTTTTCCTGAGCTTTTTGGAATAAATGAAGTAGGTGGAGTCTTTGGAACGACAATTGGTATATTTATTACATTAGCTAAAGCTTATTTGTTCCTGTTCATTCCTATCACAACAAGATGGACTTTACCTAGGATGAGAATAGACCAACTATTAAATCTTGGGTGGAAATTTCTTTTACCTATCTCTTTAGGTAATCTATTATTGACAACTTCTTCCCAACTCCTTTCACTGTAAAGAAAGGCATACTATATTATAGATTTATAACTTCGTTCAAACAAGAGACAGAAACATGAAATAATTTATGGATATTCATGAGATGGTTCCTATGGTAATTGGGTTCATGAATTATGGTCAACAAACAGTACGAGCTGCAAGGTACATCGGTCAAAGTTTCATGATTACCTTATCCCACACGAATCGTTTACCTGTAACTATTCAATATCCTTATGAAAAATTGATCACATCTGAACGTTTCCGGGGTCGAATCCACTTTGAATTTGATAAATGCATTGCTTGTGAAGTATGTGTTCGTGTATGCCCTATAGATCTACCCGTTGTTGATTGGAAACTGGAAACTGATATTCGAAAGAAACGATTGCTTAATTACAGTATTGATTTCGGAATCTGTATATTTTGTGGTAACTGCGTCGAATATTGTCCAACCAACTGTTTATCAATGACTGAAGAATATGAACTTTCTACTTATGATCGTCATGAATTGACTTATAATCAAATTGCTCTGGGTAGGTTACCAATGTCAGTAATTGAGGATTACACCATTTCCACAATTATGAATTCTACTCAAATAAACAAAGTCATGAGTAAATCCCTTGATTCAAAAACAATTACCAATTCCTAAGATTCTGTTTTGATCTAAAGGAACGAAGCTTTTTTCATTTCATTGTACTGTACTGGGGACATAATTCAAAATCCTAACGATGGTTTAGTGGAAGTTACTGCTTGCTTTGGATTGAAAATCCATTCATATATCCCTGACGTTTTCAAAATGTATATATCGAAATCAAATTAAACAATTATAAATTACAATTATAATACTAATAGCAATACAATTTCTAACTCATTTCATTTTGGATAGAGAAATCGGATTCAATTAATAAGTGTATCTACAATAATCTCCACCCACCCCATTAGGGGTTAATTCAATTAGGAGCATAACGTATCAAAAAAAATAGAAATGGACAGGGTAGCTTCTTTTTTCCTGGTCTAGTCAATAAGGTCATGAAACATTTCGACTTATTTATCTCTTATTTTATATATAATGGATTTACCTGGACCAATACATGATTTTCTTTTAGTATTTTTGGGATCGGGGCTTATAGTAGGAGGTCTAGGAGTGGTATTACTTACCAATACTATTTTGTCTGCCTTTTCATTGGGATTGGTTCTTGTTTGTATATCCTTATTCCATATTCTAGCGAACTCCCATTTTGTAGCTGCTGCACAGCTCCTTATTTATGTGGGAGCCATAAATGTCTTAATCATATTTGCTGTGATGTTCATGAATGGTTCAGAATATTATAATGATTTCCACCTCTGGACCGTTGGGGATGGGGTCACTTTACTGGTTTGTACAAGTATTTTTGTTTCACTAATTACTACTATCCTAGATACGTCATGGTACGGAATTCTTTGGGCTACAAGATCAAACCAGATTATAGAGCAGGATTTGATAAACAATGGTCAACAAATTGGGATTCATTTATCAACAGATTTTTTTCTTCCATTTGAACTTATTTCTATAATTCTTTTAGTTGCCTTGATAGGTGCGATTGCTATGGCTCGTCAGTAATAAATACAATAAAAAACTTAAAAACCCAAATCAAATAAAACAAGATTTTATCCTATTCCATTAACATTAAATTTCCTTAAATTTTATTTTCAAACTGTTCATGTATAAAACGGAAATGTATTTAATTCGATCTATTATCAATATATATATATATATTTTATTACGTACTTGTTAGATTCTAGTCAATCTAATTGGGGGAATTGTTGTTCATATTGAAATGAATCGAGATTGATGAGGAGTTGGTCAATGCTGCTCGAACATGTACTTGTTTTGAGTGCCTATTTATTTTCTATCGGTATCTATGGATTGATTACAAGTCGAAATATGGTTAGAGCACTTATGTGTCTTGAACTTATACTGAATGCGGTTAATATGAATTTAGTAACTTTTTCTAATTTATTTGATAATCGCCAATTAAAAGG